CCATAAAAGATGAGATCAGTAAGTAGAAATTTACTGAAATGCAATCTTTGTTAGATCGTCCATTTTGTACCAAGGGTGTCTTTCGAGTATACCGAATCAGTATAGCTATCCTTCTTCTAACACAGCAACGAAATTTGACAATCAGTGGCGAGATCAAGTACTAGATAAGTTCTTTCCTTGTTGGTTATCTCGATGTACTCAATAGAAAATTCCTCAAAGTTTGAGAGTGTAAGATTTTTTATAGTATAAGATGAGGGTTCTCCACATTATTAGCTTCGGACTAGAAACTGAGGATCAATTAAAATGTAAATCCGACGGATTGGTTTCTAATAATTCATGAAGGAGATTATCATATTTCTACAATTCAATTAGATGCCAAATCTAGAAATATACTTTTTGTGGTTGTCCAAGATGTTTTTTTTTAGAACCCCCTCTTTTTTCATTTTAAAAAATGGAATTGGTTAGTCGTCCAGTAACAAGTAACAATAATAGATACTATTTGATGACAAAAAAAGAACAACTAATCCAATTCTTTTTTTTTTTCAAAATTAGATTAGCTTGTTCTTGTATTAGACACAAAAAGGCTCTTTCTTAGCTTAATTACAAAGATAGAGCTTTAATTTAATTATATATGGAAATTTATATTTCAATTAAATGTTAAATATGGAAAGACAAAAAAAACTGAGGAAGCCTAGTTTCGAGTGATCTGATACCCTTTTTCTTCTCCTTGTAGATATTATAAGAATGGAACCCACTACTATACTAAATCTAATGAGTTAAAATAAAAGTAAAAAAGTAAAGTGCATTCCAAGGTCACTCTTTTCTTTTGTTTTGTTATAAAATAAAGAATGAAAATAGAACAAATTAGATAAATAAAAAAAGGGGGGGGTCAAAATATATATTTTTCCTATTTTCTTCCATATTAATTCAAAGTTGAATGAAGTTAAACAACAAAGTTCTTATTCTTTTTTTTTAATATTCATTATTTTTGAATTCTTTTTTATTTATAATATAAATAGAATATAATTCGATAGAATAAAAATAATAAATATAAATATTCTATATTAGAATTAGAATATAATAAAAAAAAATGAAAATTTTTTAATTAGATTATTTTACTCAACTCACGAGTTGCTCAATAAATCTGTTGATTTGAAATCACAGGATGGGTAGATGTCACAGATGATGAATTTATTTCTTACCTATGTAACTATATATATTTGTTCGTCTGTAATAATTGATTGATGAATCAAAAAATTTCAATTGTATCTTTCAAGTGGTATTTTTTCTTATCTTCCAATTTAATTTTTCTCTCAAAAATGGAAACTTAGGGAAGTGCTTTAGAAACATAAACATATGTATAAAAAGAACATATTTCATTTAGCTTCTTTATGTCCACTATAACTAGTTATTTCGGTTTTCTACTAGTGGTTTTAACTATAACCTCAGCTCTGTTTATCGGTCTGAGTAAGATACGACTTATTTGATTTGAAATTATGAAATGAATTGGAATTTTTGTGATATTCCAGATATTCTATAGTTCTTTACTGTCTCAATTTCAAATTCTTGGGCATTGAGATTCATGGTCAATACAGATTCATATTTAAGGATAAATATTACCTCCCCCTTTCCCTTAAAAAAAAATAAAAATGATTGAAGTTTTTCTATTTGGAATCGTATTAGGTCTAATTCCTATTACTTTGGCTGGATTATTTGTAACTGCATATTTACAATACCGACGTGGTGATCAGTTGGACCTTTGATTAATTAACATCTCTTTTATTTCTTGACCTCCTATTTATTTGTTTTAATCCTAATATAATCCGCAGGGGGTCAAATGCAGACTTTAGACTGCTGTTCCATTATTTCAGTGTAATTCTCAATCTAACAAGAATGGAATCACGCTCTGTAGGATTTGAACCTACGACATCGGGTTTTGGAGACCCGCGTTCTACCGAACTGAACTAAGAGCGCTTTATTATCATAAAAAATGTTATGTGACCCCAATACATCTTGCATGCATATACTATATCAATATATTGATATATATTGATATTGAGTATGTATGTCCAATTTGAATCGGTCTCAATTGATCCCTTGTTACTGCTCATACGATAAGTAATAGTTAGGGATAGGGATGACAGGATTTGAACCCGTGACATTTTGTACCCAAAACAAACGCGCTACCAAGCTGCGCTACATCCCTTTCCATTGGTTTCCAGTGTCATTGTAAAGAATCTTTGTCTTGTTTTCCACATTTTTTCTCCGTTGATATATATCAATTATCCTGCCATTTTTATCTTTCTTTTTAGTTTCATATCCTATAATATAGAATAGAATATGAAAAATCAAAATATTATGAAAAATCAAAATATTCTATAGCTATCTATAGAAAAATAAAATAATAATATTTTATTTTAATTAATTTATTTTAATTAATAAAATAAGAATATTTTAAGAATATTTAAAATAAAAATAGAAAAAATAGAATAATTCAAAATATTTTTGATATTAATAGAATATCATAATATAATAATAATAGAATATAATTAACTATTATATAATTAACTATTATTATATTAATAATATAGAATAATATATTATATTAATAATAAAAAAATATATAATAATAGTAATATATAATAATAGTAATAGAATTAAGAATAAGAATTTTCTTATAATAAGAAAAATTATAATAATAAAAGACTTATTATGTTATGAGATAAAAAAATAGGAAATTCCCCTAAGTAAAATGATTTTTAGGGAATGCTCGGGCAGAAATAGACCTCTTTTTTTAGTTAAAAAAAAATATCTAATGAATCGTTGTACATTTCAATTTGAATTAGGACTTCTGCCGACAAATACAAGTGGTTATTAACTAAATAACGATCTGATCATATTCCTATATGTAATTATATATTACAAATTACAATAAAGAATAAAAAGAAGGAGGATTTAAAATGCGAGATCTAAAAACATATCTTTCCGTGGCACCAGTGGTAAGTACTCTATGGTTTGGGGCTTTAGCGGGTCTCTTGATAGAGATCAATCGTTTATTCCCGGACGCATTGATATTCCCCTTTTTTTCATTCTAGTTATTGGCACGGTAAGGGGTGAAGAAGATTAGAGATCCAATCAAATATCTGTGATTAATCTCCTCTTTTTTTATTTCTTTTTTTTTTTTTTAGTTTGAGAATTAGAATAAATAAGTTAGAAAAGAGAAAGAATAAAGGTGGATTCGGCTTCAGTGAAACTCGGAATCTGGCCCAGGCTTGAATGGAATTGAATTTTGAATTCAATTCCATTTCTATTAAGAATTCTATTAATAATAGAGTGAGACCAGAAATGGAAATGGAATGCTAAGGCGGGGACAACAATATCATACAAGATACTTAAATGAAAACTGAAATACGGTACTGCGCTTCGATTCGAAATATAGTTCGAAATCTTTGTATTACTTAATTATTACTGTACTATATTAAATTAATTATTAAATTAATTGGAACGAAATCTTTCATAATTTGATTTCGAATTATCAACTTCTACTTTTTTTTTCCTTTCTTCTTCGCTTCTAATCCGAAAATAGAAGAGTTAAGTGAATCAAAAACCCAAAGGAGGTTCATGGCCAAGGGTAAAGATATCCGAATAAATGTTATTTTGGAATGTACCGGTTGTGATAAAAAGAATGTTAATAAAGAATCAACGGGTATTTCCAGATATATTACTCAAAAAAATCGACACAATACACCTAGTCGATTGGAATTGAGAAAATTCTGTCCCTGTTGTTGCAAACATATGATTCACGCAGAGATAAAGAAATAGAGAAAATGGATCGCTTGTGTCTTAGTCTTCCAAGGAACATGAAAAATGATCTATTTTTCATATATATTTTATTTTCATATATATTATATAAAATAAATTATATACATATAACATTCTATAACATATATTTCATTATATAACAACATATATTAAATCTATATATATAAGAAAGTAAGAATAAGAAATAAAACAAATCCTTTTTTTAAGAAATGCGATTTTCGGGATAGGAATAAACAAACCATGGATAAATCTAAGCGACTCTTTCTTAAATCCAAGCGATCTTTTCGTAGGCGTTTGCCCCCGATCCAATCGGGGGATCGAATTGATTATAAAAACATGAGTTTAATTAGTCGATTTATTAGTGAACAGGGAAAAATATTATCTAGACGTGTGAATAGATTGACCTTAAAACAACAACGATTAATTACGATTGCTATAAAACAAGCTCGTATTTTATCTTCGTTACCTTTTCTTAATAATGAAAAACAATTTGAAAAAAGCGAGTCGACTGCTAGAACTACTACTACTGTTCTTAAAACAAAAAAAAAATAGAGTGACTCTTCAATTGAATTCTAATTTGAATCGAAACTCCAATCAAATGTGGATTGATGTTTTGTTGGAAAACTACGACAATCAAATTTTGGTTGTTGTGTTGTAAGAAAAAAGAGAATAGGTGAAGAAAAGAAGGATAAATCTTTTTTTATTGAGCGTGGTTGTTCATTTTGATGACTTTATCTATCATATTAATTCTATTTTATCATACAAATCTCTATTCTACTACCTTCCCGGAGTTCAGGCTCCGGGGAATTTTGGTTTTTATGATCTCGTTGGCAATCATAAAAAGACAATTCCCTTTTAATATAGCTATTTGTGCAACTATTTTACGATTAAGAAGCAATTGCCTCTTGTACAGATTATGCATTAAATTGCTATAAATATAGTATATTTTTTTATTCTCGCCAATTACTCCATTTATTCGACTGATCCACAAACCACGAAAATCCCTTTTTTTCCTATCTCTATCCCGATGAGCCGAAACCAAAGCTTTTATTTTCTGTTGAGTAATAGTTCGAGTAAGTCTTGAATGAGCCCCGCGAAAGCTTGATGTAAATAAACGAATTTTTGTCCTTCGTTTCCGAGCTATATATCCTCGTTTAATTCTGGTCATTGAATAAATGAGACTTTGGTGAATAACTATTTGAATTTTTTTCTTTCAGTTATTCTTTTCCCCTTCGTAGTCTATTAATAACAAAAATGGATTCTTCCAATGTATAAAATATAAATTCCAATGGCTTTTGCTACTATAACCTTCCCAACCACGATTTTTTTATTTTTTTCTAAGCATTTAACCTCGAAATAAGAAATTGTATTGATACTAGGTATCCAAAAATATAGTAAATTAAATAGAAATAGATAAAAAAATGGCGGGTTCCATCGTTTCTATGATTACTTTTTAAACGGCGAGGTCCTCTCTATACACCGGAGCCCCTTCCTTCATTTAATCAATGTTATTGTTAACTTGTACAGTTCACACTCTTTGGCTCTACCCATGAAATATCTAGTAATAGGTCTTTCACAACGAAATCTGGCTATACAGTAACGGTATTTAAGTATGAAGATTAGCTGGGTAGCTGACCCTCTTAGTCCGTTCTTGTAAAATTAAGGGCAAAATTTTTCTTTAATTGAAATAGGATTTTCCCCACTTAATGGATAACCATTTGCTACCAATGGGGAAGTCTTTCTCATCTTAAATTGCAAATTGAGGTGATTGGGTTTGCACCAATCGAAACCATAAATTTAATACACAATAGAAATATATATATTATTAATATAATAGATTTTATAATAGATTTTTTTTTAAGTTAAGATAGTGTGAATGGAAGAACTCCATTCACACTATCTTAACCGATCATCGATACTGCAAAAATTTGTTTCCTTCCTTTCTTTTGTCTTAGTCTATGATATGAACGAGTCGCACATACACCCTAGTACACGTTCCTCGGCGCTGAGGGCATCCCCGAAGAGCGGGGGATTTCGTGACATTTCGGATTGGCTGTCTTGTGTTTCTAATAAGTTGTTTCATAGTTGGCATGGTGAGTCGTATACATCGTATACATAATGAACCGGTTTAGATCAATCCTAACCCGATGTACTTCTATTATATTAATAAATAGATTAATTAATAGAAATATTCTAACTATTCTATTAAATCTGGTAAGAAGATTAAGATAAGAAGATAAAATTAAGAAGAAAAAATGGAATCTCAAATTGTTTATTTTCGAGGAATCCTTGCTGCTAATTTTTTATTCAACCGCTACAAGATCAACAATTCCGTGGGCTTGGGCTTCTGCTGCTGACATAAAAACATCCCTTTCCATGTCTTCGGATACAAGCCATAAAGGTTTACCTGTTCTTTGTACATAAACCCTTGTGATAGTTTCGCGCAGTTTCAGTAGTTCTTCCGCTTCCAGGATAAATTCTCCCGTTTGTGCCTCATAAAAAGAACTAGCGGGTTGATGGATCATTACCCTGATGATATAACATAATAAACCCTTATCTCACACGATAAGGTGAGAGAGATAAATAAAAATAATAAAAAAAAAACAAACAAAGATAGAATTGAACAACCGTACGGGCATCTTTTGCGTATTGCATACGGCTCTACTATGGAATTTATTTTTACCTTTCATCAAAGAAATAGAAAATATACTAGGTCTATCAGACCCAGATCAGTAAATGATCCAATAACCACCCTTCCTTTTTGTTTGGGAGTATTTTGAAAATACTATGATGGTTCCGTTGCTTTATTATTTCGTCTCGTCTCTTATTCAGCAATCCAAAAGTTTCTTTTTTTTTTCAAAATAGTTTAAAAAAAATATTGTTTTTTTTCATATTCTTTCATAACATAAATATTGTTAAAAGCTTTCCGGTGTGAAAACTTAAAACTAAAAAGTTTGTGACACTGAACACTGAAATAGGCTCCTGATAGATCAGATAAAATCGTAAATACCCCCTCTTTCATACTACTCTTTCGATACATAATCGAATGGTTTTGAAAACAAAAATTTGCATATCGAACTCAAAGTGCCATGCTATTATTACTAAATATTCATATGGTGAAGGCATAGTCTTCTTTTTTTCTCAAATAAAAGAATCATTGGCGCCAAGCGTGAGGGAATGCTAGACGTTTGGTAATTTCTCCTCCTGCCAAAATAAAAGATCCCATTGAAGCGGCTAATCCCATGCATACTGTCTGTACATCTGGTTGTACAAATTGCATAGTATCATAAATAGCTATTCCGGGTATTACCCATCCGCCCGGAGAATTTATAAACAGATATAAATCTTTGTTATCGTCCTCCATACTGAGATATACCATAAGGCCAATAAGTTGATTCGATATTTCACTATCAACCTCTTGGCCTAAAAAAAGTAGTCTTTCTCGATAAAGTCGATTGATTAGGATCAAATTTTATCCCTTAAGAGCCGTACATGCATCTTTTGATGCATACGGTTCTCCAAAAATCGCAAACAAAAAGGAATCAATGTGTCGATTTGAACCCTCTTTCCTTTTTCATAATGGATTTTTTCAAACTTCTAACGAAAGGTCTTTTTCTTACATTTTTCAAGAAAGACTGCTTTTTGACCCCTTTATTATCTATATTCTATATTAATCTA